AAACTTATACTTATACAAAGCTATATACGAATCACCCACACCCTCTTCTTTTGTATTTCATTAATTGACTTTTTTTTAAATTAAGACGAAATTCTCTAAAAAGAAACCCCCGCTTTCTTTAAAATATCATAAACAGTTCCTGTAGGTTGAGCACCTTTTTCAAGAAAAAATAGAATAGCAGGAATATTTAAATACGTTTGATTATTTATCGGATCATAAAAACCCACTTTCCGAAGATCTCTTCCTTCTCTTCGGGATCGGACATCAATTGCAACGATTCGATAAACGGCTCATTGGGATAGACGTAGATAAACTAGAACCCCCCCTAGAAACGTATACGAAGCTTTCTCTTCGTACGGCTCAAGAAATTAGAAGATATGTCTATGTATACAATTCGAATGTCAAATAGATCTATAAAAGCATTAAATCAAATCAATTAGACTAAGATTATTTAATACTTTTTTATTCTTCTTTTTCTTTATCAAAAAAAAAATCATTTGTATTCTCAAAACTCAAGTTGAGTAACTCGGAAATATGAAATAGCTCAAAAGAAAACCCTTATGTATTTGATTTTTTGAGTGGTCTCTAACCCCTTTTTCTTTGTCTCATTTAGAATATATTTGGACTCCTTGTTCTTGATCTAGTTGTCGAGACAATTAAAAAAAAGATATTTCCTTGTTCCAAAATATTTTATCTTTGCCTTGAATCATTGGGTTTAGACATTACTTCGGTGATTTTTAATCGTTTCAAAATGGCAGCAACACGGCCCTTTTTCTGATTTATTTCTATCAAAGAATCATAAACGGTTGATTCCCGCAAGATACACTTTTGATCAAAAGAGTTTCACTAATTCCAACAAATTTTCCTTTTTTGGATTTGAAACTTGCTCGAATTGGATCCTTTCGATTTAGAAATCGAAAATAGACTACACTTACGAAGTTGTTCCAACTTATTAATTGGCACTAACCCTAGATCCTTGCCCTGAGAAATGAATCAATACTTTTTACTCGAGCTACATCACATACTGTTTACACTACAACCCAAGAAAAAATGAGGTTTCGAGTGGAACAGAACAAAGGATGTCGAGCCAAGAGCACCTTCATTCCTATATAATAAAAAGGGTGGGTGTAAGAATCCACAACTGATCATGTCCTTCAAGTCGCACGTTGCTTTCTACCACATCGTTTCAAACGAAGTTTTACCATAACATTCCTCTAGTTTGGAACTGATATGTAATTGATTCAATTAGGGAATCATGAATAGTCATTTGTTCGGTCGTTCCATTGGTTTCTAAAGAAGTCTTAGAAAGAATTCAATTTAATCCTCGATTTTCTTTTTATTGGATGAATGCAATATTTTTTTTTTATTTATTAATTTCTAAATATTAGGAAGAAAAAAGTTCTTTGTATTGAATCTACATTGCATCTTCAAGTAACTTGAGAGGATATATTCAACAATCTTAGACTTCTTCGAATATCAAATACTCATAAGAAATCATTCAATTCAAATAGTTATTGAATTGAAAAAAAACCTACCTGGATATCACTATTTGAATAAAGTTTTCCTAAAGATTGCATTTATCATCATAAATAATTCATCTTTGAATTAAACCTCAGTGATTAAAAAAATATAGATAGATAGAAAAAGAAATTTATTTCTTTTTTTCGTGGAGTGAATAAAAAAAAGTTGATGTAAAGGAAGATTTAGGCTCTTTTTCTTTCATTTCATACTGAAAAAGAAAATCATAAAAAAAAGAATTCCCTCTATCAGATAGACTGAACAATTGTCATTGGAATGAATTATGAATATTCAATATAGAATATTTCAAATTAACGGATCCAAAATCTTTTTCAAAAAACCAAAAAACGTTATCACTGAAATAGAACGACAATAATACATTAAGCATTTCCTCATTTTACGCGTAGTTTCTTTGACTGGTGGGGGTTCGTTCAATAATTTTTATTTAAAGCAAGGGGAATAGAATATAGGATGTATGAATTACCCCCCCTGTATATATTATTACATATATTTACAATTATATATGCGAACCAAATCAAATACGAAATGAAATACCTAAAAATGAGGTTCAAAGAAAATAGATACGTTATATGTATGTAACTTGATTATTTCTTAATCCAATTTTCCAATTTGTACAAGCACAGCTAGTTAAATTGCTATCTTACATTGTTAATTAATTCTTATTATATGGGACGTAAGGCTTTTCGAAGTAACTAACTTAAACTTCAATATGAATATTCAATATTCAAAGTATAAGGGGATGGACATACGATGAAAAGCGCATTCAACCTCTTTTGCAACCCCCTTTTTTCTTTATTTCCAATTCTTCGAATCTAGATTCCTAGATCACAACTCGATTCAGTTTCATCTATATGTATCTTAGTTGAATTTCATTTGTGAAAAAATAGGATTTAAAGAAGAATAGAATCATTAAAAATCAGAAACAAGAATCACATAATATCCAATATTTAACTCTTAAAGAGTAGAGAAGGTAGTTCAAAAAACAGAAGGTAGTTCAAAAAGAAAACCTTTCTTTATTGTGATAATAGATATTTCTATCTATGTTTCTATCTATATATAGAATAGGTATTCCCTGGGACGGAAGGATTCGAACCTCCGAATAGCGGGACCAAAACCCGTTGCCTTACCACTTGGCCACGCCCCATTTCAATTTCTATTCAATACTACTAAAGAGTAGTATTGTTTTTGGTTGTTCGTCAATTCCAATCTAAAATAAATATCTATGGACTCTATTGTTCCTAGGGTTTTGACACGTGTAGATATACAATGAAGCTGAATTTATTGATCATTACATATAATTCAATTAAGATATTGTATAAAAGTATGATTTCTTCTATTCTTTTTTGAGAATTGAAGGATTTTTGATTGGGTGAGTTCAAAGAAGGATTTTTTGGTATCCCTTACCTTTTTTTTTTCATTTTTAAGGGATATCAATTATCAATAACAATAACTCAATCAAAATACAATTATCTCCAAGTCCAAGAAAAAAAAATGTTTGTTATGCTTAATATCTTTAGTTTGATCTGTATCTGTCTTCATTCCACCCTTTATTCAAGTAGTTTTTTCTTAGCCAAATTGCCTGAGGCCTACGCTTTTTTGAATCCAATCGTAGATTTTATGCCAGTAATACCCCTTCTCTTTTTTCTCTTAGCCTTTGTTTGGCAAGCTGCTGTAAGTTTTCGATGAGATCTTTAATACTGTCCTAGACATGATTTATTCGAAAAAAAAAAATGGGAACAATGGATAAGATCGGATAAGTCTTACAGCATGAACATGAACCCTCGATTCAAACAATTCTTAGATAGCTGCAAAAAATCTGACTCCCCTCTTTCCTTTCCTCATTCGGATTCTTTTTCATTTATTGAAAAACCCTTTTAGAGTCATTTCAAAATAGGAAAGATTTTTTTTTTATGAAAGACTCGACTCTTATTCCAAATGAATTTCTGAAAATTCTTTTTGATTTTTGATTTCGAGAAACCATTTTGTTTATTGGTGTCAAAATAGGATATGGGGTATAAAAATGGAGAATCTATTCTCTTTTTTTTTGAAAAAAAAAAAAGATCTTGGAGATTGTGTAATGCTTACTCTCAAACTCTTTGTTTATACAGTAGTGATATTTTTTGTTTCTCTCTTCATCTTTGGATTCCTATCTAATGATCCAGGACGTAATCCTGGACGTGAAGAATAAAAAGGCCTTTCTTTTTACTTGCTTAATTTTTCAATGTTCTTACTTAGGATTTTATCTATTTTACTTAGGATTTTATCTATTGTACATCCTTATTTATTATATGAAATAAAAACAAAAACAAAGGAAAGGTTTTGAAAAAAAAATAAATAAAATAACAAGTCATCAACGGAAACGGAAAGAGAGGGATTCGAACCCTCGGTACGAAAAACTCGTACAACGGATTAGCAATCCGACGCTTTAGTCCACTCAGCCATCTCTCCCAATTGAAAAAGGATAATTACTATCTTACATTACACAAAAAGTAAGGCTTGAAAAAAAGCCTTTCTTTTCTTTATCTCTCTTTATTTTTTTTTACTCTATTAATATATACAACTTTAATATATACTACTTTTATAAGCAATCCCATTTAGATAAAGAAAAGGTTCTAAAGAGATATTTCGAATAAAAAAAAAATAAAAAAGCAAGAATACCTCTTCTTCCGAAAGAGCTTTTTTTCTTTTCACGGCCTGGCCTGGTCAGTACCTAGCCGGGCCATTTTTTGTTCCATTCCAAATCATAGATATAGATAAAATGATTTGTTTGAAAACAAAAATGCTTATTATTGATTATTGAAACAACAATCAGAAGAAGGGATCTTTCCATTCCTCTGATATGGAATTTCATTCTATAGAATCAAAGTGTCATTTTTTATTATTATTATTCTTTCTTTTCTTATTTTTTTTCCTTTACTGGAAAAAAAGAAAAAAAGAATAAGGAACTGTGGATTGTTGTGCAATGCATTCTTATGTCATAACATAAATAGTTTTATCGAGCCCTATCTGTTCTGTCAAAAATCCTCCAGCAAAAGAAAGAACTTGTTCTTTCTTTATTTAAATTTTGAATTAGGAGTGCTCTTTTACTAATCTGATTAGGTTTACTGACAAAACCAAAACAAACACGTCAATGCTATAATTTTCATCATTATTTTGTTTTGGATCCTATCTTGATTACGTCCGATTACCTTTTTTTGTTCGACAAAAGTTTCATTTATATACAATAATCGCATTGTAGCGGGTATAGTTTAGTGGTAAAAGTGTGATTCGTTTTATTAATCCCTTTTATAGTTAAGGGATCCCTCGGTTTGATTTGATTCATATTCCGAAGAAAAACTTTATTTCTTAAAAGGATTTAATCCTTTACCTCTCAACGAAGGATTCGAGGAAAAATATACATTCTCGTGATTTGTATCCAAGGGTCAATTAAAAATGGAAAATTGGATTATTTAATTGCGAAA